GCTGGCGTAGCTTAAGCCAAAGCATAACACTGAAGATGTTAAGACGAACCCTAGAAAGTTCCGCAGGCACAAAGGCTTGGTCCTGACTTTACTATCAGCTTTAACCCAATTTATACATGCAAGTTTCCGCACCCCTGTGAGAATGCCCTCAATCCCCCGTCCGGGGACGAGGAGCAGGCATCAGGCACAGCCCCCGGACTAGCCCAAGACGCCTTGCTACGCCACACCCCCAAGGGATTTCAGCAGTAATAAACATTAAGCCATTAGTGAAAACTTGACTTAGTTAAAGTTAAGAGGGTCGGTAAAATTCGTGCCAGCCACCGCGGTTATACGAAAGACCCCAGTTGATAGCTACGGCGTAAAGGGTGGTTAAGGAAGTAAGATAATAAAGCTAAAGATTTCCCAAACTGTCATACGCCCCCGGAAACACGAAACCCAAATACGAAAGTAGCTTTAAATTAATACACCTGACCCCACGAAAGCTAAGAAACAAACTGGGATTAGATACCCCACTATGCTTAGCGCTAAACCCAGATGATAAACTACAAATACATCCGCCAGGGTACTACGAGCACAGCTTAAAACCCAAAGGACTTGGCGGTGTCTCAGACCCACCTAGAGGAGCCTGTTCTAGAACCGATAACCCCCGTTAAACCTCACCACTTCTAGCCCTGCCCGCCTATATACCGCCGTCGTCAGCTTACCCTGTGAAGGCCCAACAGTAAGCAAAATGGGTTCACCCAAAAACGTCAGGTCGAGGTGTAGCGTACGAAGTGGATAGAAATGGGCTACATTTTCTATAAATAGAATATACGAATAGCGCCCTGAAACGGGCACTTAAAGGTGGATTTAGCAGTAAAAAGCAAATAGAGAGTCCTTTTGAATTAGGCTCTGAGACGCGCACACACCGCCCGTCACTCTCCCCCAGACTACCAATTAAATAATTCATAATAACAGAATCACCCACACGGGGAGGCAAGTCGTAACATGGTAAGTGTACCGGAAGGTGCACTTGGAATAATCAGAGCGTGGCTGAGATAGTCAAGCATCTCCCTTACACCGAGAAAACATCCATGCAAGTTGGATCGCCCTGAGCTAAACAGCTAGCTTAATCATTTAATTAACTATCATAATATTAAAAATACTAACAAAACCACAAGAACACAAACCAAAACATTCTACCGCCCCAGTATGTGTGACAGAAAGGGCACAACTTAAAGCCATAGAAATAGTACCGCAAGGGAACGCTGAAAGAGAAATGAAATAACTCATTAAAGCGCAATAAAGCAGAGACTAATCCTCGTACCTTTTGCATCATGATTTAGCCAGCCCCCCCGAGCAAAACGCATTTTAGTTCGAAGCCCCGAAACTAGGTGAGCTACCCCGAGACAGCCTATTAATTAGGGCCAACCCGTCTCTGTGGCAAAAGAGTGGGAAGATCTCCGGGTAGAGGTGACAGACCTACCGAACCTAGTTATAGCTGGTTGCCTAAGAAATGAATAGAAGTTCAGCTCCGCACTCCTTAACTCAAAACTTAACTACGAGCCAAAGAAATATGCGGAAGTTATTTATAAGGGGTACAGCCCTTATAAAATAGGATACAACCTCACCAGGAGGTTAAAGATTATATTAAACAAGATGAACTGCTTTAGTGGGCCTAAAAGCAGCCACCTAAATAGAAAGCGTTAAAGCTCCGGCAGAACCAAAAATCCATTATCCAAATACTAAATCTAAAACCCCTACTACTATTAGGCCATTCCATGCCCCCATGGAAAAGATACTGCTAAAATGAGTAATAAGAAGGAATCCCCTTCTCCAAAGCCTGCGTGTATGCTAGATCGAACCCCCACTAGCAATTACCTGAACCCAAATCAAGAGGGAAATGTAATTATATTAAATATCAAGAAATACTTACACACACTAATCATTAATCCCACACCGGAAGGCTATTAAGGAAAGACGAAAAGAAAAGGAAGGAACTCGGCAAACATAAGCCTCGCCTGTTTACCAAAAACATCGCCTCCTGCAAAATTCAACGTATAGGAGGTCTTGCCTGCCCAGTGACAAGTTAAACGGCCGCGGTATTTTGACCGTGCGAAGGTAGCGCAATCACTTGTCTTTTAAATGAAGACCTGTATGAATGGTGGAACGAGGGCTTAACTGTCTCCCTTTTCAAGTCAATGAAATTGATCTACCCGTGCAGAAGCGGGTATAAAAATACAAGACGAGAAGACCCTTTGGAGCTTAAGACAAAGAATCACCTATGTCAAGAGCCTAAAATAAGTTAAACGAAATAGTAACTGATCCTAGTCTTCGGTTGGGGCGACCACGGGAGAAAACAGAGCTCCCACGAGGACCGGGGCACTCCCCCAAACCAAGAGAAACATCTCTAAGTATCAGAACCTCTGACCATTAAGACCCGGCAACCTGCCGATCAACGAACCAAGTTACCCTAGGGATAACAGCGCAATCCCCTTTCAGAGTCCATATCGACAAGGGGGTTTACGACCTCGATGTTGGATCAGGACATCCTAATGGTGCAGCCGCTATTAAGGGTTCGTTTGTTCAACGATTAAAGTCCTACGTGATCTGAGTTCAGACCGGAGCAATCCAGGTCAGTTTCTATCTATAACGCCACTATTCCTAGTACGAAAGGACCGGAATAAGGGGGGCCCCTGCTACCGGCACGCCCCACCCCAACTTAATGAAACCAACTAAATTAAGTAAAAGGAGGGCATAACCCAAAAATCTAGATAAGATTATTAAGATGGCAGAGCCCGGTAATTGCAAAAGGCCTAAGCCCTTTCTACCGGAGGTTCAAATCCTCCTCTTAATTATGATAACCCTCCTAATTAACCTAATTAACCCCCTAGCTTATATTGTACCCGTACTACTCGCAGTGGCTTTCCTCACCCTAATTGAACGAAAAGTACTAGGATACATACAACTACGAAAAGGCCCCAACGTAGTTGGCCCCTATGGGCTCCTACAACCAATTGCAGACGGCGTTAAACTATTTATTAAAGAACCAATTCGCCCATCAACATCCTCACCATTCCTATTCCTATTTACCCCCATACTAGCACTTACACTAGCCATGCTATTATGGGCACCCATGCCCATTCCCCACCCCCTAACAAACCTAAACCTAGGCATACTACTCATCCTAGCCCTATCCAGCCTAGCGGTCTACTCTATTTTAGGATCGGGATGAGCCTCAAATTCAAAATACGCACTAATTGGGGCCCTCCGAGCAGTCGCACAAACTATCTCCTACGAAGTTAGCCTAGGCCTAATCCTACTATCCATTATTATTTTTACTGGCGGTTTCACCCTCCAAATATTTAACACCACCCAAGAAGCAGTCTGACTCCTTCTGCCTGCCTGACCCCTCGCCGCCATATGATATATCTCAACCCTAGCAGAAACAAACCGAGCCCCCTTCGACCTGACAGAGGGCGAATCCGAACTCGTCTCAGGCTTTAATGTCGAATATGCGGGGGGGCCTTTTGCCCTTTTCTTTCTAGCCGAGTACGCCAACATCCTACTAATGAACACACTATCAACCATCCTGTTCCTCGGAGCAAACCATATCCCCACCATTCCTGAGGTTACCTCCATTAACATCATAACAAAAGCTGCCCTCTTATCTATACTATTCCTATGAGTACGTGCCTCCTACCCGCGATTCCGATACGACCAGCTAATACACCTAGTGTGAAAAAATTTCCTGCCCATAACCCTAGCCCTTATCCTATGACATGCCTCTCTACCCATTGCACTAAATGGACTCCCCCCCCAACTATAACCAAAGGAACTGTGCCTGAACGCCCAAGGACCACTTTGATAGAGTGAATCATGGAGGCTAAAATCCTCCCAGTTCCTTAGAAAGAAGGGATTCGAACCCATATTACGGAGATCAAAACTCCAAGTGCTCCCATTACACCACTTCCTAGTAAGATCAGCTAAATAAAGCTTTTGGGCCCATACCCCAACAATGTAGGTTAAAATCCTTCTCTTACCAATGACCCCCTACATTATTATAATCCTATTATCAAGCCTCGGGCTGGGCACAGCCCTAACATTCATGACCTCACATTGACTACTTGCCTGAATAGGACTGGAAATTAATACACTAGCAATCCTCCCTCTAATAGCCCAACACCACCACCCCCGAGCAGTAGAAGCCACAACCAAATACTTTTTAGCCCAAGCAGCTGCCGCAGCAACGATCCTATTTGCAAGCACCATTAATGCCTGAACCACAGGAGAATGAAACATTCACTGCCTATCTAACCCGACCGCAACTACACTAATTACCATAGCATTAGCCTTAAAAGTAGGACTAGCCCCCATACACTTCTGAATGCCCCCCGTAATACAGGGGCTAGATCTAACCACGGGTCTCATTATGGCCACATGGCAAAAACTAGCACCATTTGCACTAATTATTCAAATGGCACCCCTCACACAGCCCCAACTACTAATAACCCTTGGACTACTATCCGTTATTATTGGAGGCTGGGGGGGCTTAAACCAAACCCAGCTCCGAAAAATTCTGGCATACTCATCAATCGCCCACCTCGGATGAATAATTACGATTGTACAACTTAAACCCCAACTAACAATACTCGCCTTAATGACATATATCATTATAACATCAGCAACATTCCTAACATTCAAGCTAATCTCCTCAACAAAAATTAACTCATTAGCAATAAACTGAACAAAAGCCCCAACAATCACAGCCGCTGCTGCCCTTGCCCTGCTCTCCCTAGGGGGCCTTCCCCCCTTAACAGGCTTCATACCAAAATGACTCATTATACAAGAACTTACCGCACAAGAACTCCCCCTCATAGCAACTATTATAGCGCTAACCGCCCTCCTAAGCCTATACTTTTACCTACGCCTTTGCTACTCAATAACCCTAACAATTGCCCCCAACACTAATAATACCGCCACCCCTTGGCGCCTGCAAAACACACAAAACACAACCCCCCTCGCCATCTTCATAATATCCACTTTAATGCTATTACCACTAACCCCCCTAGCCCAAGCATTAATCAACTAGAGACTTAGGATAGCCTAGACCAAAAGCCTTCAAAGCTTTAAGCAGGAGTGAAAATCTCCTAGTCCCTGTATAAGACTTGCAGGATTTTATCCCACATCTTCTGAATGCAACTCAGACACTTTAATTAAGCTAAAGCCTTCCTAGATGAGAAGGCCTCGATCCTACAAACTCCTAGTTAACAGCTAGGTGCCCAAACCAGCGAGCATTCATCTACTTTCCCCGCCGCCCTTAAAAGGCGGGGAAAGCCCCGGTCGGCTATTAGCCGGCATCTTCGGATTTGCAATCCGACGTGTTATACACCACGGAACTTGGTAGAAAAAGGACTTAAACCTTTGTACATGGAGCTACAATCCACCGCCTAAACTCTCGGCCACCCTACCTGTGACAATCACCCGCTGATTCTTCTCAACCAACCACAAAGATATTGGCACCCTTTATTTAGTATTCGGTGCCTGAGCCGGAATAGTCGGTACAGCCCTCAGCCTCCTAATTCGGGCAGAGCTGGCCCAACCCGGAGCCCTTTTAGGCGACGACCAAATTTACAATGTTATCGTGACTGCCCATGCCTTCGTTATAATTTTCTTTATAGTAATACCCATCATGATTGGCGGCTTCGGAAACTGACTTGTACCCCTAATGATTGGGGCCCCAGATATGGCTTTCCCTCGCATAAATAATATGAGCTTTTGACTTCTGCCCCCCTCTTTCCTGCTACTCCTCGCCTCCTCTGGAGTAGAGGCCGGAGCCGGAACAGGGTGAACCGTATATCCCCCCCTTGCAGGAAATCTTGCACACGCAGGAGCCTCAGTGGACCTAACCATCTTCTCACTCCACCTTGCAGGTATTTCCTCCATCCTCGGGGCCATTAACTTTATCACAACCATCATCAATATAAAACCTCCCGCCATCTCACAATATCAAACACCTTTATTTGTATGGGCCGTCCTGATTACAGCTGTATTACTCCTGCTCTCCCTACCAGTTTTAGCTGCTGCTATCACAATACTACTCACTGATCGAAACCTAAACACAACCTTCTTCGACCCAGCAGGAGGAGGGGACCCAATTCTATATCAACATCTCTTCTGATTTTTCGGCCACCCAGAAGTATACATTTTAATTCTTCCCGGGTTCGGAATAATTTCCCACATTGTTGCCTACTACGCCGGAAAAAAAGAACCATTTGGATATATAGGAATAGTCTGAGCTATAATAGCCATCGGCCTACTAGGTTTTATTGTGTGGGCCCACCACATGTTTACAGTGGGAATAGATGTAGACACCCGAGCATATTTCACATCCGCCACAATAATTATCGCGATTCCAACCGGCGTTAAAGTATTCAGCTGACTCGCAACCCTACACGGAGGATCAATTAAATGGGAAACCCCAATACTATGAGCCCTCGGATTCATCTTCTTATTTACCGTGGGGGGACTTACCGGAATCGTGCTAGCCAACTCATCCCTAGACATTGTTCTACACGACACATATTATGTAGTAGCTCACTTCCACTATGTCCTTTCAATGGGGGCCGTTTTTGCCATCATGGGTGCTTTTGTCCACTGATTCCCCCTATTCACCGGATATACAATACATGGCACATGAACTAAAATTCACTTTGGCACAATATTCGTGGGCGTAAACCTCACCTTCTTCCCTCAACACTTCCTCGGTCTAGCCGGAATACCCCGACGATACTCAGATTACCCCGACGCATATTCGCTATGAAATATTATCTCATCTATTGGCTCCCTTATCTCCCTAGTAGCAGTTATCATATTCCTATATATTCTGTGAGAAGCTTTTACCTCTAAACGAGAAGTCCTTTCAGTAGAATTAACGCACACAAACGTAGAATGACTGCACGGGTGCCCCCCACCCTACCACACATTTGAAGAACCTGCCTTTGTACAGGTTCAAGCACATTAGCGAGAAAGGAGGGAATTGAACCCCCATAAACTAGTTTCAAGCCAGCTACATAACCACTCTGCCACTTTCTTCAATAAGATACTAGTAAAACGATTATTACATCGCCTTGTCAAGGCAAAATTGTAGGTTTAAACCCTGCGTATCTTAAGCCACCGGCTTAATGGCACACCCCTCACAACTAGGATTCCAAGACGCGGCCTCACCTGTAATAGAAGAACTTCTGCACTTCCACGACCATGCCTTAATAATCGTTTTCCTAATTAGCACTCTAGTACTATATATTATTGTTGTAATAGCTACCACCAAACTCACCAACAAATACATTTTGGACTCACAAGAAATTGAAATTGTCTGAACTATTCTCCCGGCAGTCATCCTCATTTTAATTGCCCTCCCCTCCCTCCGAATCCTTTACCTGATAGACGAAGTCAACGACCCCCACCTAACAGTAAAAGCAATGGGACACCAATGATACTGAAGCTATGAATATACAGATTATGAAAACTTAGCCTTCGACTCATATATGGTTCCAACCCAAGATCTGTCCCCAGGCCAATTCCGACTTCTAGAAACAGACCACCGAATAGTAATCCCAATAGAATCCCCCATTCGAGTGCTAGTCTCAGCTGAAGATGTCTTACACTCCTGAACTGTCCCAGCACTAGGAGTTAAAATAGATGCCGTCCCCGGACGGCTCAACCAAACATCCTTCATCACCTCTCGACCTGGGGTATTCTATGGACAATGTTCCGAAATCTGTGGAGCCAATCATAGTTTTATACCTATTGTTGTAGAAGCCGTCCCCCTCGAACACTTCGAAAACTGATCCTCACTCATACTTGAAGACGCCTCACTAGAAAGCTAAATAGGGACTAGCGTTAGCCTTTTAAGCTAAAGATTGGTGGCACCCAACCACCTCCAGTGACATGCCACAACTAAACCCCGCCCCGTGATTTGCAATCCTTGTATTCTCATGATTAGTTTTCCTGATAGTAATTCCAAACAAAGTATTAAGCCACACATTCACAAATGAAATTACAGCCCCAAACGCCGAAAAACTTAAAGCAGAAACCTGAAACTGACCATGGCACTAAACCTGTTTGACCAATTTATAAGCCCCACACACCTCGGAGTACCCCTAATTGCTATTGCACTAACCCTACCCTGAATTCTCGTCCCAACCCCCACTAACCGCTATCAGAATAACCGACTAATATCCCTCCAAGGCTGATTCATCAAAACTTTTACACATCAACTACTAATGCCACTAAATAAGGGCGGACACAAGTGAGCCATACTCCTGGCCTCTCTAATAATCTTTATTCTAACACTTAACGTCTTAGGCCTACTACCTTACACATTTACACCAACAACTCAACTATCCCTAAACATGGGCCTAGCAGTCCCACTATGATTGGCAACTGTAATTATTGGTATACGAAATCAGCCCACAGCAGCCCTTGGCCACCTACTGCCAGAGGGAACTCCAGTCCTCTTGATTCCAGTCCTAATTATTATCGAAACAATTAGCTTATTTATCCGACCCCTGGCCCTGGGAGTACGGCTAACAGCCAACCTAACAGCCGGCCACCTATTAATTCAACTAATTTCAACCGCAACAATTACACTCCTCCCAACAATAACCACAGTAGCAATACTTACTGCAACACTACTGGTATTATTAACATTACTAGAAATTGCAGTAGCTGTAATTCAAGCCTACGTATTTGTTCTGCTACTCAGCCTGTACCTACAAGAAAACGTTTAATGGCCCACCAAGCACATGCATATCATATGGTAGATCCAAGCCCATGGCCCCTAACCGGCGCAGTAGCTGCTCTTTTAATAACCTCAGGCTTAGCGGTCTGATTTCACTTTCACTCAACAACCCTTATATCACTAGGATTAGTACTGATACTTTTAACTATATATCAATGATGACGAGACATCGTACGAGAAGGCACATTTCAGGGCCATCACACGCCCCCAGTACAAAAGGGCCTACGATACGGAATAATTCTTTTTATTACCTCCGAAGTATTTTTCTTCCTAGGATTTTTCTGAGCCTTCTACCACTCAAGCCTTGCCCCCACCCCAGAACTAGGGGGGTGCTGACCCCCCACCGGCATCACAACCCTAGACCCATTCGAAGTGCCACTCCTCAACACCGCTGTTCTATTAGCATCAGGAGTCACAGTTACATGAGCCCACCACAGCCTCATAGAAGGGGGACGCAAACAAGCAATTCAATCCCTGACCCTAACAATTTTACTAGGCTTCTACTTTACCGCCCTCCAGGCCATAGAATACTACGAAGCCCCCTTCACCATTGCAGACGGCGTATACGGCTCAACCTTCTTTGTAGCAACCGGCTTCCACGGACTACATGTTATTATTGGCTCCACCTTCCTCGCCATCTGCCTCCTACGACAGATTTTATATCATTTCACATCAGAACACCATTTTGGTTTTGAAGCAGCCGCCTGATACTGACACTTCGTAGATGTTGTCTGACTATTCCTATACGTCTCTATTTACTGATGAGGCTCATATCTTTCTAGTATTCAAAGTTAGTACGAGTGACTTCCAATCACCTAGTCTTGGTTAAACCCCAAGGAAAGATAATGAACCTAATTATAGTCATACTAATAATCTCTACAGCCCTTTCACTCCTTCTAGCCCTTGTGTCATTCTGATTACCACAAATAACCCCCGACGCAGAAAAGCTCTCCCCCTATGAGTGCGGCTTCGACCCCCTAGGATCAGCACGCCTGCCCTTTTCCCTTCGCTTCTTCCTAGTAGCCATTCTTTTCCTGCTATTTGACCTAGAGATTGCACTTCTTCTACCACTACCCTGGGGCAATCAACTGCCAAACCCCACATATACCTTGACATGAACCACAATTGTTCTCGCATTACTTACACTAGGCCTAATCTATGAATGACTACAAGGGGGCCTAGAGTGAGCTGAATGGGAAATTAGTCCAAAATAAGACCTCTGATTTCGGCTCAGAAAACTGCGGTTTAAATCCGCAATTTCCTTATGACACCCGTATATTTTAGCTTTACATCTGCATTTACCTTGGGGCTGACAGGCCTGGCCTTTCACCGAACACACCTTATATCAGCCCTATTATGCTTAGAAGGCATAATATTATCCCTATTCATTGCCCTTGCCCTGTGAACACTACAGCTGGAATCCACTGCCTTCTCCGCGGCTCCCATCCTCCTGCTAGCCTTTTCGGCCTGTGAAGCCGGCGCCGGCTTAGCCCTACTGGTTGCCACAGCCCGAACCCACGGAACAGACCAGCTACAAGCCCTAAACCTATTACAATGCTAAAAATTTTAATCCCAACTGTTATGCTATTCCCAACAATCTGACTATCCCCCCCAAAATGGCTCTGAGCCACTACAACCCTGCAAAGCCTAATTATTGCACTAGCCAGCTTCACCTGAATCAAGTGGCCCCTAGAAACCGGCTGGTCCACCTCTAACCCCTATATAGCCACTGACCCCCTATCAACCCCCCTCCTAGTACTCACATGCTGATTACTACCCCTCATAATTTTAGCCAGCCAAAACCACATCAAAACAGAACCCACCAGCCGCCAACGAAGCTATATTACACTCCTAGCCTCCCTCCAAGCTTTCTTGATCCTAGCATTTGGTGCCACGGAGTTAATTATATTTTATGTAATGTTTGAAGCAACCCTCATCCCCACACTAATCATTATCACCCGCTGAGGCAATCAAACCGAACGATTAAATGCCGGAACATACTTTCTATTTTATACATTAGTAGGCTCCCTGCCCCTATTAGTAGCCCTCCTCCTACTTTATCAAAACATAGGAACACTCTCCATACTCATCATCCAATACTCACACCCCTTAAATCTCACCCCTTGAAACAACAAAATCTGATGAGCAGCATGCCTAGTTGCCTTCCTAGTAAAAATGCCTCTATATGGTATTCACCTTTGATTGCCAAAAGCCCACGTAGAAGCCCCAGTAGCAGGATCCATGGTACTAGCAGCGGTACTACTAAAACTGGGGGGCTACGGCATACTACGAATAATAGGAATATTAGACCCCCTGCCCACAGAACTAACATACCCCATTATTGCGCTAGCCCTCTGAGGCGTAATTATAACAGGAACCATCTGCCTACGTCAAACAGACCTAAAATCTCTGATCGCCTACTCATCTGTAAGCCACATAGGCCTCGTAGCAGGGGGCATCCTAATCCAAACTCCGTGAGGCCTTACCGGAGCATTAGTATTAATAATTGCCCACGGCCTGGTATCCTCCGCCCTATTCTGTCTAGCCAACACAACATACGAACGAACCCACAGCCGAACAATAATCCTGGTCCGAGGCCTACAAATTATCTTCCCCCTCGCCGCCATTTGATGGTTCATTTCTAATCTGGCCAACTTAGCACTGCCCCCCCTACCGAACTTAATAGGAGAACTAATAATTATTACAACCATATTTAACTGATCTCCTTGAACTCTTCTATTAACAGGAGCAGGCACCCTAATCACCGCCGCCTACTCTCTATATTTATTCTTAATAACACAACGAGGGCCGCTACCACAACATATCATCAACCTGCAACCCTACCACACACGCGAACACCTATTAATCACTTTACACCTGCTCCCTATTATTCTCCTCATTATAAAACCCGAGATTATATGAGGCTGATGATATTGTAGATATAGTTTAACATAAAACATTAGATTGTGATTCTAAAAACAGGGGTTAAACTCCCCTTATCCACCGAAAGAGGCCCGAGAGCAGTAAGGACTGCTAATCCTTTACCCCCGCAGTTAGACCCCGCGGCTCATTCACCAGCTCCTAAAGGATAATAGCCCATCCGTTGGTCTTAGGAACCAAAAACTCTTGGTGCAACTCCAAGTAGCAGCTATGCTCAATATTACCATAATAACCTCCCTACTTCTCACCCTAGCAATCCTCACATGACCACTAATTACGACCCTAAAATCAAAACCCCTAGACCAAAGCTGAGCCCAAAAACATGTTAAAACTGCCGTAAGCACCGCATTCTTTGTTAGCCTAATTCCCCTAACAATCTTCCTCGACCAGGGAACGGAAACCATTATTACAACCTGAAACTGAATGAATATTACAAACTTCGACATCAACATTAGTTTCAAGTTTGATCATTATTCACTAATTTTTACACCAGTTGCCCTATATGTCACATGATCTATTCTAGAATTTGCATTATGGTACATGCACTCTGACCCCTACTTAAACCGATTCTTCAAATATCTCCTACTCTTCCTAGTAGCCATAATTATGCTCGTAACCGCCAACAATCTCTTCCAACTATTTATTGGGTGAGAGGGTGTTGGAATCATGTCTTTCCTGCTAATTGGATGATGACACGGACGAACTGATGCTAACACAGCAGCCCTGCAAGCTGTCCTTTATAACCGAATTGGTGACATCGGTTTAGTCCTTGCCATAGCCTGAATCGCAATAAACTTTAACTCATGAGAACTCCCCCAAATTTTCACCTTATCTAAAGATTTTAATATAACCCTCCCCCTCATGGGAATTATCCTAGCAGCCACCGGAAAATCTGCCCAATTCGGACTACACCCATGACTACCCTCAGCCATGGAAGGCCCAACCCCGGTCTCCGCCCTACTGCACTCAAGCACCATGGTCGTAGCGGGCATTTTCCTACTAATTCGACTTCACCCCCTCATAGAAAATAACCAACTAATCTTAACCGCCTGCTTATGTTTGGGGGCCCTAACAACCTTCTTTACCGCCACCTGCGCACTAACACAAAATGACATCAAAAAAATTGTAGCCTTCTCAACATCTAGCCAACTAGGCCTAATAATAGTCACAATTGGACTAAACCAGCCCCAACTAGCATTTCTACACATTTGTACCCACGCCTTCTTCAAAGCCATACTATTTTTATGTTCAGGCGCTATTATTCACAGCTTAAACGACGAACAAGACATCCGAAAAATAGGGGGCCTACACAAACTAATGCCCCTTACCTCATCCTGCTTGATCATTGGAAGTCTAGCACTCACCGGCATGCCCTTCCTAGCAGGTTTCTTCTCGAAAGATGCCATCATTGAAGCCCTTAACACCTCCCACTTAAACGCCTGAGCCCTAACCTTAACACTAATTGCCACAACCTTCACCGCAGTATACAGCCTCCGCGTAATCTTCTTCGTAACCATGGGCTCTCCCCGATTCCTGCCCCTGTCCCCAATTAATGAAAACTATAAAGAAATAACTCAGCCCCTTGAACGCCTAGCCTGAGGAAGCATTGTTGCAGGACTTATCCTTACCTCCAACTTTCTACCAAAAACCCAAATCATAACCATGACCCCAACCTTAAAACTAACAGCACTAATCATCACCATCATGGGGCTTATTATAGCACTCGCCCTCACCACAGCAACCTCCAAACAAATTAAAATTACACCCACACTAGTCCTACACAACTTCTCTAATATACTTGGATTTTTTCCTAATATCCTTCACCGCTTCATACCTAAGCTCAACCTGTCACTGGGAAAACAAGCCACCAAATTTGACCGGCAATGATTAGAAATTGGGCCCAAAAGTCTTCACCCCTTGTATCACCACTTAACCTCACTATTTGATAATACCGACACCAACATCATTAAAATTTATTTAACTTTCTACCTCATCTCCACCGCACTAGCCCTAGCCCTCTTAACTATGCTCTAAACAGCCCGAAGCGCCCCCCGACTTAAGCCCCGCGTCAACTCTAACACTACAAAAAGACATAATAATAAAACCCATGCAGACACCACCAACATCCCGCCCCCAACAGAATATATCAAAGAAACCCCGCTAGTATCCCCCCGCACCACAAAAAACTCCTTAAACTCATCTACTACCCAATAACCACTATAACCCCCCCAAAATAATCAAACCGCAACCCCCACTCCAATTAAATACATAAGCACATAAATTTTAACTGACCCCGCTCCTCAAGTTTCAGGAAAAGGTTCAGACGCCAAAGCTGCCGAATACGCAAAAACTACTAATATTCCACCTAAATAAATTAAAAATAATATTAAACCAATCAACGACCCACCATACCCAATCAATACTCCACACCCAACCCCCGCCGCTACAGCCAGGCCCAAGGCCGCAAAATAAGGCGCAGGATTAGAAGCAACTCCAATCAAACCAACCACCAAACTTAACAAAAGCAAATCAAGAAAATATGTCATAATTCTCACCAAGATTTTAACTAGGACCAATGACTTGAAAAACCACCGTTGTAATTCAACTATGAGAACTTATGGTAACCCGAAAAACACACCCCCTATTTAAAATTGTTAATAACGCACTCATTGACCTCCCAGCCCCCTCTAACATCTCCGCATGATGAAACTTCGGCTCCCTCCTCTTACTGTGCCTCATAATACAAATCCTAACGGGCCTCTTCCTAGCAATACACTATACTTCTGACATCTCAACTGCCTTCTCATCCGTTGTACACATCTGCCGAGATGTAAACTACGGATGAGTCATCCGAAACCTACATGCAAACGGCGCCTCCTTCTTTTTCATTTGCATTTATTTGCACATCGGGCGCGGTCTCTATTATGGCTCATACTTGTATAAAGAAACTTGAAATATTGGAGTAGTCCTACTTCTCCTAGTAATAATGACCGCATTCGTCGGCTATGTGCTCCCGTGAGGACAAATATCATTCTGAGGCGCAACAGTAATTACAAATCTCCTATCAGCAGTGCCCTATGTGGGAGATACCCTTGTGCAATGAATTTGAGGGGGCTTCTCCGTAGACAATGCAACACTAACACGATTCTTCGCATTCCACTTCCTCCTCCCATTCGCAATTATCGCTGCCACACTACTACACGCCCTATTTTTACACGAAACAGGCTCTAATAACCCCCTAGGCCTGAACTCCGACACAGACAAAATCTCATTCCACCCGTACTTCTCATACAAAGACTTACTAGGATTTATTATACTAATCACAGCCCTAGCATCTCTGGCACTATTCTCACCAAACCTCCTAGGGGACCCTGAAAACTTCACACCGGCTAACCCCCTCGTAACCCCTCCACACATTAAGCCGGAGTGATACTTCTTATTTGCCTACGCCATCCTACGATCAATCCCCAACAAACTGGGCGGAGTAATAGCACTACTACTCTCAATCCTCATCCTAATGGTTGTACCCCTACTGCACACCTCAAAACAACAGGGCCTCACCTTCCGCCCGCTCACCCAGCTCCTATACTGAACCCTAGTCGCAGACGTATTCATCCTGACCTGAATCGGAGGCATACCCGTCGAGCACCCCTTTATCATCATCGGGCAGGTCGCCTCCGTCCTGTACTTCTCATTATTTCTAATCATTAACCCATTAATCGGATGATTAGAAAACAAACTTCTTATTTTCAACTGCCCTAGTAGCTTAGGCATAAAGCGCCGGTCTTGTAATCCGGAGATCGAGGGTTTAAGTCCCTCCTAGCGCCAGAAAAGAGAGATTTTAACTCCCACCCCTAACTCCCAAAGCTAGGATTCTCAACTAAACTATTTTCTGCAAACAACATTTGTCCGACATCATTTTATGTCCTATGCTCTAGTACATAATATGCATAACTCAGCACCATGTACTAGAACATTATATGTTTTATATTACATCATGGTTTAATCCATTAAACTATCTTTCAATATACAATTAATCACAACATTTTTTTTAACAATTATAATTTTAAAATTCCACATAAATTTTTTAAAAATTCCATAAATTTTTTTTACAACATTAAACTGCTAATCAAATGAGAATTCATAATCAACTATTAGCTTACATTAATATAAATATCAGATAAAAATTAACTATCAACATGTTTTATAGTAGTGAGAGACCACCATCCCCATATCTTGTTATACAATATGCATGATCAGGATCAGGGACAATAATTGTGGGGGTCGCACTACTCACACTATTACTGGCATCTGGTTCCTATTTCAGGGCCATACAATTATAATCCCCCTACACTTGAATTATCCTGGCATAAGTTAATGGTGGGACAACGAATTAGCACAAACTCCCCAAGCAAAGCCTTCACTTTTGAGCATGTGGTTTTTTTTTTTTGGGGTCGAAATCACCTGGCATATACAAGTGGACGGCAAAGGCCAAAAGTTTAAGGTTGTCCATACATTAATTTGGATCCCAACCCAAAATGTAATGTTATAATGACATAATCTTTAAAGATTGCATCTTAAACTATCATGAGCATAACTATATTCTTTACTCCACATACTACTCTAGATTTCCCCCCCCCTCTCCGCGCGCGGTAAACCCCCCTACCCCCAATGCCGAAAAAGTCCTAATAAATCCTGTTAAACCCCTAAACCAGGTAAGGCTCGACCGACATCATTGACGAGTTATCTGTGTGTCAATATATAGTGTTATAAATTCGCATCACAATATATA